AAACCATCGGTGCATAAGGAAAGGCCTGAATGAAGGACCATACCGAAAGGGGCAACAATGCGACAGCATTGAAGGGACTTAGGAGGGAAAACAGACATCCATACGACAGGAGAACGAAGTAATAGGGAGGAAGGATTTGCCCTTTCTCCAATAGAGTACTTATGCAAGGCATGACTCTATCGACAGACTCGATCACAAGCAGGGGTCCTTCAATCGATCTATCTACATAAGGATAGCTCATTCAATCTCCCCCCATTTAGTAGGGCAGGTCTTCGGGCGAGGAAAGATCTATCTTTATTGATAGGGCCATACGCGAAAGCCTAAGATCAACTCCATCCACCGGAGCAAGGATTTTAGCCATGCCCCCCTAGCTCATGTGGAAAGTCCGGGCTGTATGATAAAATAGAGGATCTAGGAAGCGAGCTAGGCCACCCGCCGGATCAGGGTTTCCATCCGAACTAGTGCCTTAAGCAGGAAGGAAGTTTCATTTAGTGGTATCGTATATAAGATCGCGGCTGCTTTTAGGAGTGATCTTGCCCTCTTTCTTAAAGAAAAAGGTGCGAAGCGTAGAGGCAATCTTTATCTTGTCCCATCGGCGAGAGTTTCACGTCGAGAAGGAAGGAACACTTTCATTGAGCTCAACGCTACGCCCCATTTAGTAGGGCTAACTCTTAAATCAAGACAAAAAGTCAGTATATGCTTAACACATCTCATTGGAGGTGGGATAGAGCTAATCCTGGGATCGAATGTCTCTCATTGTGGTTTTTTTTTTTAGCTCGTAAAATCTACGATTCTGGGCATTCATCTTTAGCTGTAACTTTCGGGTATCCGGATATTCACCAAAAGAAAGAGCTTTTTCTTGAACAAGATACACCCGGCTAACTATCAATTGAAAGAAGAAAGAAAGGATTGTAGGCTAGATTCAAGGTATGCCACTTGAATGATCGAGTTGATTCCATTTGAATGGAGATTGGCTTGGTGTTCAGTGAAGGGGCGTAGGTTCAAATCCTACTCTAGTTTTCCATTTTTTTTTCCGTTATGCCGCTCTGCGAGCAGAGCTAGTTAAAGTACAACCGACTCTCATGAAAAGACGTCTTCCTCGTGTTCCTAGAGTACGCCAATTTCTCTATTCGTTAGTAATCATTCTCTCATTACTCTCCATATTCTATTCCACTATTTTACTACTTGGCGTAGACCCGACTTTCCTATTAGGGAAGATAAAGGGAATGCTACTGAGAAGATCCTTCGACTTCCTCTTTAGTCGACTCGGGTGGGAAGTAGGTCTATTTATGGCTATTATCTTGGCTCTGTTTGATGCTGAATCACCCGCTATAGGGAACATGATGGCACCATCCGGAGCTTCCGGCGCATCCAACTCTGGGAATTGGCGTCAATATCTAAACTTCTCCTCAGAGAACGAAGGAGATTCCGCCCCCGAGCCATCCACAGCCCGGGCCCCCGTAAGGGAAGCAATCGGGAGAGATTTGGACCAGGCGGGCCCCTCCTCTTTTACGGAGGATTCGTTTGACGTGCGGGTTCTCTTGGAAGCATTTAGCAAATCCGAAACAACGGGGGAAACCTCGGTAAATCGGGGGGGTAGCAGTAGGGGTTCTGGTTGGACTTCTTTCGATATAGACGTCTTTTTGGATTCCTTTACTAATGAGGAAGGCGAAGAAGTAGCCCAGCCGCACCCCCAAAACGCCCCTGCTAATCCGGTCGCTTCCCGGGGGGAGGAAGCAGGTCCGTCTAATTGGGTCCCCCCAGAAGAAAAATTCCCCTATCACCCGGATGAAGTGATAGGAGGAGATTCTGTTAGCTCGATTGAGTGGCGCCTTTTGGCGAAAGTGAATTCTCCCACAGCCGAGGACATCAAATTCGCCAAAATTAGGGCCGAAGATCTTTTCGAGATCAAGGTTCAAATTGTACGGCATATGGCAGGCCTTGATCCGGAAGGCGATTGGCTGGGGCGCGGGGCTCGGGCCCTCGACAATCCGCGTACCGCCACGGGAGAACCCTCCTTAGAACGACTCTATGACCTTCTGGAGGACCTAAACCGGGGCGGAGTCCAATCAGAGACCTTCTCTTACTTAAAGAATAAGGTCTTAAGCAAAAGAGAGGAGGTTGGCGACGACAGCAGCATGTCGTAGAAGGAGATAACAGGTGGAGCCAACGACCCACTAAGACTAACGTAGTCCATGGCCTATTTCGGGTTCACTCGGAGCTTTGGCAACCACCGTAGGAGGTGTGATGTACATGCAACCATTTCAAGGGGGTGCAACACTTCTCAGTTTGGGCCTCATATTTATCCTATATACCATGTTCGTATGGTGGCGCGATGAAAGGATAGGGAGGGCGGATTTCCCCCGGCGGGGCACAGGCTAATTGATGAAATGATAGAGAAGAGAACTACGCGCGACTTGATCCCTTAACATAAGAAAGGGTACGTAGGCAGCTTGGAAAAAGAGGCCAGGTTCAGTCCCATTTGTTCCTATTGTTTAGAAATGTGGAAAGGAAGGTCAGAGGGTGGAGAATAGCGAGGGAGAGGGCAGCGCCCCTTGCTGGATAGAATATCGAGAAGCACATGGGATTGGGGTGCTCTCTAAGTGAGGAGCCATGGAACTCTAGCTTAGATAGAAAGGGTTTATAGGCCGGACAAAGGTCTAGGTTAAGTCCGGAGAGAGGGCTTGATGAACACCACCTCCTGGTTAGTGATTGGGCACACGCTTCCTTTACGGCGTAGAATCGGCTTCTTTTTTTGACGTATCAGAAAGGGCTTCTCTTCTACGCCCGAAGTTTATATTTATGCAAGTATCTTCACTTCAATACCCAAAGTGGCCCTATACATTTAATGATAACCGAACCCAAGCAAGGAGCTTCAATCTTGTCTATTTCCTTGAATGGTCGGGTTGGAAAGTCTTTATTTTATGTGCCAACGCAGGCCTATCACCAAATCTCCACGGCGAAATCCTTTGTTGGAAGGCTTGCTGATTCATGATTTACACCTCTCTCCGCCGCTTCTTAACAGTTGACTGCGAGATTAGCACTTTCTTCGTTACTAACAGATATATCTTTTCCGCGCGAGCTAGTTCAACAGTTCATTCTTGTAAGCCCCTTTGTCAGCCACACTAAGACTTCGGGTCATCATGCACTGACACAATCATTATCCGAGGGCCTATGATCATCCAAAAGCAGTACCTGGCATACTCCTAATAATCAAAAGAAAAAGCCGGATTCGACTTCTTGTGTACAAGCAGAGCATCAACAATCCTTTTCGTTACCAATTACAAATGGTATAAACTAATCGAGATGCTTCTACACGTCCATTCTTCTAGGAGAGTCATACCCGTCTTTTTGCCTTACCCGGCCTTCCAATCTTTTCAATAGGTCTAGTCCACGCGTGGACAGAGGTGAAATCCTCTAGCCCATTACCTGAAAAGGCGACTACCTATCAATCGTATTGGCCCAATTCCAGATCAATAGAATAGAAGGTATCATATTCACTAAATTCCTAAGGGAATCGCCCGCTTGACTAATAGCCTCTGCCTATTGTGTTATTTTCTACTGATTGCTTGTATCAAGCAGGACGTCCACATGAGAGTTGTACCAAAAAAGTGTTATCCCTTCACTATCGGACCTGCTTCTTACTTATTTGTTAGCGCCTACGGGCGGAATCAAAGAAAAAATGAATACATTTTGCTTTCGCCACCTGAAAATGCCCGACGGTCATTCAAGATTATCTGCATTTTTGTAAGTGTATGCAAGAGAAGCAGTCTTAGTATTAGGAATAGCGAGTTATCCCTCCTATCCGCATCAGTTAATGCAACTGAACCCTTCGCTACTCCTTTTTGTGTGACTGACCAACCCACTTAATCTCTCTCGAATTTCATATTGAAAAAGGAGGAGGCACATCAAGGCAGAAGTCGAATCAAGCAAAGATCCTCTGACATTAGCTAGTAGCTGCTTTCCTGGGACTTGCACTTGCTTCTTTTAGAGAAGGCTTGGCTCTATTTATGCTATTTCCATCCACTTGGCCATGACTTTTCTTCGCGAGTATCTTTCGTCTCTTCCTGGGAATCCAATGGTTACGCTGGAAGAAGGACTAACAGTTATAACCGAGAAAGTGCTTATGTCGACACTAGCAAGTGACTCACCAACTCGGAAGTAAGAAAGAGGAAAGACAGGGGTATGACAACCAATCTACCCGCCTATTAGCTATTCTAGCCAAGGCCAATTTCATGTGTTAAGCATATAGACATCAGATCGTTTTTGGAAGAGTGCCCGAGGACGAATAGAACTTAGATTCAAAAGAGCGCGAAGAAAGAGCTTTCGCAAATGATTGCACTTCTGCTATCCGGATAGCTATTCAAAGCATCGAGAAAAACAAAGATAATGTTAACAGTTTCATAAAAGCAAGGGGATTCGCTAAGCAGCTAAGCAAAAATCCTTTACCCTGAAATCGTAGATCTACGAAATGAGCGTAGTGTTGAACTCTTTCGCACCCCTTCCGAAATCAATCAAGGATTGCCATCGAAAGCTGTCGTTACGCCGAATTCTTCAATAAAAGTAGCCGTCGTAAGGCCTCCAGAAGGGGGCGTTGCGTATCCGGAAGAGTCAGACTTCGTTTCAAGCAGCAATCTTTGAAAGGAAAGATACTTGTTGTCGATTCAATGTGGGATAGTCCCTACAGGATAGGAGTTAACCCATGTCCACAGTTTTGATTACAGGTCTAGTTCAGTTCAACTCATAGCCCCCAATCCCACTGGTGACGATATTGTCATTGGGGATCAGAAAGTTGCTCTGCCTTACAAAGAGTGGTTAGCTGATCTGGGAGTCAGTGTCTCGATGCCGAAGTCACTGGTCAATGAGTAGGCAAAATCATCTGGGGAAGGAAGCGAGGTGGAGTGAAGCACGGTCGGCAACAGCTAATTGGCTCAGGCGATTCTTGTTGTCGGGCGTAGGGTAGGACCCTCTTTCGAGTTTCAGAGGTGAATCCTCATATGATATGAAGGACTCCCATCCCCGGGAAAGTCCCCAACAGCAACTGGATCAATCTTTGTTGGCTGGCTTGCTTTGTCCGCTATCCTTCATCCCATCCGTCTTGTCCAGGCTGGTAAGGAGAGAAAGGGGGGAGATGAAGTAGAATCAATTGAAGTGGATGTTTCAGGAGTTCATTCAAGCGTAGGGGTAGGGCTTCATTCAAGCGTACGGACTTTATTCGACTTTAGTTTAGTGAGTGGATTCTGTTGTGGATGAATGCGCTTAAGCAATAATAGTGGTAGGACTTAGCCGCGCTCTGTTCTTGATCGGTCGAATCGATCGCCATGTTTCTGAGATTCTTCTAAATGCCCTTTCTCTTTCGTTAATGGTTACGATGTCAATCGGGTACCCCATTCATCTATCTTCTTTGAAATGGAATTTCCCGTTCTCCTGCTTCAGTTACAGCTTCTCCCGCTACTGGAATTCCTTAAAGTTTATTAATGCGATTGACTTGCCCTCTTATAAATCATAAATTGTCGGATATTTTTGCTTGTAATGCTCTGTGGTGGAACAAAGGAGTGCGCGAAGGTACAATCCTAAAAAGTGAGATTGGTTATAGGGATATCTTTTCCTCTGTTTTGCATATCAACGACAGCTCTGACCTTCCTGATCCTGTAACTGGTTTCTCCCCTGGTCTATGATTGCTCTCCTTAAGACCCGACCGGAAGGTTCGTTCGAGAGGCCCGGTACGGTCCGCTTGGGGCCCTTCCGCAATAAATAGCAGATATAAGAAAGAGAGAGTGGCAGACTGAAGGAACTGTTAGAGTGAGCCTGAAAGAAGGTAGAGGATAATCTCCCAACTTCAAGCCAGGAAGCATTTTAGCAAAAACATTCCCCTCATTCAAAGAAAAGAAAGATGAAAGTTGAATAATAGCTGCCGGCTCCCTTTAACACCAACGGTAGATAGGAACCGAACTCAAAGGCTTGCATGTTAAAGATAGAACCAACGGTGGCAGAAGAGATTTGTGCAGGAGCTGGCGGAGAGCGGAAGATTCGAATCTCGATCCGGGGAGACGTTTCAACGTTAGCTCCTGTAAGCCTGAGCAAACAAAGGTTGTAGTAGGGGCTTCCGCGACACTTTGATTAGTTCAATTAACCCAGCCTCAAGGACAGAAAGGGAGGGTAGGGTTTTTCCTTGATGAACCGAAGGAGGCCTAAGCATTTTGAAAACCCATATCATTCATTGGTAAGCGTAATTGGTTGTCCCTGCCAACTATATGCAGGTCTCTCGAGCCTTCCCTATTTCTCGATCGGTTCAATGTTTCATATTTATTCCACTCAAAGCCTGAGCGTGGCTAGGGTTCTCCCCCACTTCATTAATATAGTATAGCGAGGTGTGCCACTTAATATATAGATATCTAAAGGGGGGTCCGCTGGAGGGCGTCGTAGCTGGTTGACTTCTACGTTGTAGCTGGAGGGATAAAATAGCGTAACAGGCAGCAGGTGCCTCATTTCTTCAGCTGCAGGAGAGTGAGTTTATGGGCCACTCACATGTTGTCAATTCGAATGCTTTATAATTTGCTTTCTTTTAAGGGACCATCTACTTTCATTTCGACTTTACTAGTAGAGCAAGGAATTCCTTTCTTTTTTTCTTCTGGTAAGTGGTCTATCTGTCCACGACGATAGCTCTTCTTTTATTCAAGACTGATCTTCCCCCTTGCCTTTTGAGCTGGGGCAATCAATCAGTCCATTCATTCCTGCCCTTCATTCAATAGATCGCTTAGCTCTACTTCTCAGTCAATCCCCTTTGTTCATGGCTTTGAATTTATTGTAATGCTTTTCTTTTCTGTAAAGATCTCGATGACCGCTTAATTAATCTTTCCTTTCCCGCTCCTGAATGAGAAATGGTTTTTTTTATTCCTACGGTCTTGGCCTGAGAAAAGTGATCTCTGAAACTGAAAGCCTTTCGACTGAAAAGTTACCAATAGAATAGGCTTTAGAGTCGCTCTTTCCAAATAGGTCGAGTAGCCCTTTATAGAAATAGAATGAAAAGGAGCTCTCGGATTCACACGCACAGCCTTATCCTATGAGTCTGCCTATGCTACGCGCCTGCCTTTGAGAGCCTTTCCGCTGGTTCCCTTCGTCGGCGTCATCGAACCACGTTAGCAATCCAGAAGAACTGGAAGCTCGAAACGACCGGTCAAAGGAATTGATCCGTTTAGTTCTGTTCTTCTCCTAGTTTTATAGCACACCCATGTAGAGGGATCTTTCCGACGCTAAGCGCGCTGCATCTCCTGTCCAAGTGAAGAATATCTTGTCCAAGTCCTTCCAGTTTGCATCCTTCTTCTGCCATTGGGAATGGAACATCTCTCAACTTGTAAGTGGTAGAAATTAAGGACTCTGTTGCAGGTTTTGGTTGATTAAAAAATCCTCTCAGAAGCCCGTGTATATTAGTAAAAAAAGGGGACTTTCATGGGTCCGATGGCTCTTTGACTGGTGTGCCTGAAAATGTGATTGATAAATGGGCTTTTGAAACTCGATTTGTCACAACAAGAGGTATTGTCTCCGCCTTTTCAAGTAGGGATCATCTCTCGAGTGTTATGATCCTCCATTGCTGCTCGGTAGTGGCCTAAGGCTCAATGATTTTTCTTCTGCGCTAAGGCTAGCATCTCATCCCATCTTTCATCTTATTGCTTTGAGCTCTCTTCGGGAAAGTGTAAAAGTGTAACCTGCTGCTCCTTGATTTCACATAAACAACTGAGTGCCTTCTCGTTCTCGGTTGCTCTTGCTATTGTCTGATTTTTGGTCCAACCGGGAAAAATTTCATGAATAGGGTTTCACCTCATATCCGTAGGTTCTTATTGATTTCTGTTTGTGTTCAAACCCCGACTTCTTTGTCACCGCTCCTGCTTGACAGTTCGGCCGTGATTGCGCGTCATCATCATCTATTCCAATGTACCGCAGTTGTGATTGCGGCTGAAAGACAGGAGGGTTTTCTCTTTCTCCCTACTAATATTATGACTCTTACTTCTAGGTCTCTCCTTCCTCCTACAGTTTTATTTTGTAAAATACCGGCAAGTCAGGTGTGACTCTTGTTAGAGTTCCTCCTATTGTGATAGTCTGACTACTACTATTAGTAAGCATTCCTCCTCTACCTTTTCATAGAGAGAGAATAACCAACTTCAAGTTTTTGATTTGACTGGTAGTGCCCGGTGATGTTCATAAAAGATCCCTGTCAGTGAAGTGGCTCTTGTTCGACAAACTCCTCTTTGTTGGTCCTGAGGATGCCAACTTGGTAAGAGATTCATTATATGCGGGAGCCAACAGAGTATAAAGGACCGTCCATCCAAAGGTGTTTGAGGTTCGAGTCTCAGAATAAGAAGGCTTCCAAGCCAGGCAGGCAGTTCTCTCTTGTTCCCCCCTCGCCGGGAGATGTTCCATTCTTCCCACGGGTATGGAGATGTCTCCACAAGTAGGATTCATCTATCAATTGTCTCTCGAAGGGGGCAATCCCCCTCGTAGCAAGGACAGGTAATGGCAATGAAACTCGGGCCTTGCTATTGCTTTTAAACTTTTTATGAAAGTGAACCGGGCGTAGTAGCGAACAGATCTTTCTCTTCCTAAAGTTTCTCTCTTCTCTTGACCATTTACCTTTTTCAAACATGCAAAATCATTTTTTATTATCGTATGTACGATCATATACAGATGGTAGGAGTGGAGATGATTCATCACGTATAAGAGTCATAGTCCGGATTGGAGAGAGACGTTCGACTCCACGTGTCCGCTGAACCAGTTCCGAAGTAGCAAGACGAGTGAATGAAGGCGCTGTAAGCGGAAGTGAATACTCGTTCCATGGAGACAGATAGATAGAAAGTGTGCAGTGAGGGATCTTTCTAGGTAGTAACTACTCGTACAGAAAGGAGTCCCAATGTCCACAGATCTGTGCCTTCAAGAGCGTTTGCTATTGAATGTGCTTTTGTCGCAATTGAATCAGAATCTGCAGCTATTGACTCAGCTGCTCTCGAAGTTGCTCTTTGCGCACTCATAGGTGTGGGACTTTCTTTTTTCGTTTTAGTAAAATGCCTCCGGCAGCAGCAAGGCTATCTTAAATTCCAATTTTCAATGATTGAAATGCATTCCTCTGTATTCTGTTGTGCTCAGCGAACGGGTAAAGCCCAGGATGGGAAGTCGCATCTCTTTCGGAGTTGAATCGGGAATCTATTGAAGAAGAAATTGACGTAGATGATAGAGGCAGAATAAGCGCAGTTGGTGCTTTAGTTGTAGGTTAGCAGGGATAAGTTGGACTGCATCAGATGGTAATACCGCGATCGAAGGGCAAACTTTTTAATTTAGCGACTGTAATCCCTTCTAAAAGGTACAAACTGAGATGCCGGATGTCGACGAATTTGCGCAGTGTACCATAGTATCCTGTTACAGGGGTATACCTTACGTATAGAGAAATGGAAGCCAGGGTCCTCTATGAAAGAGCATTAAGAAGTATTTAACCTAGGTGACTCGTTCACCTATCACGAATAGGTGGGTGGCTGCGTAATAGAATATAACCTGCGGAAACTACCTCATCCAGGGAAACAGCCCTGCTACACTACCACTACCTGTAAGATAGAAGGAGGGCACTTCACTCACCTCACTCACTAGTAAGCGCTTTCAACTCTCCCTTGAATCCGTTCACCTGTCTTTAGGCACTCAAAAGGCATAATCAAGCATATAAGATCTAAAAGGCGGATCAAAAATTGAACTTCCAGAGGCTGATAGAATACGTTATTTTTAACTTTAAGCCAATCAACGTAGGATCCGAAAAATTTCTAGAGAACAAGGGCCTGTGCCTTCGTTTCACTCGTATCCATGGCAAGTCCCTGATTCACTTCTCACGCCCAAGGAAAAGAGGGAATAAAGTTATATCCGACTTTCGGTGGGGAGACCGTAGACTGCACTGAAAGCGTAACTGCGGGAAGAAGGAAAGAAAGCTCCTAGCTATAGAGTTATGCTCCTAGCGTTACATAGACTTATGCTCTGAGCCCACCTACCTTCTTTATTGGCTTACCGAGCTCGAGTACACCCGCTGCCTACATTTATTCTCTTTGCCAGTTCAGTGCACTTTGAAAAAAGAAGCGAAAGAAACCCCTTGGTGTTGAGCACTACTGAAAAAAGCTATTAAACAAGAGGTTAGGGCTATGCTGTCACTTTCCCTTTCCATAGTTTGTTAATCGAAGACTAATAAATTTAATACTCTTTACAGCTTCTTGTGTTGAAAGAGTCACTACTTTTTCAAACTCTTCTTTTCCGCTCAGCTACTCCAGTCTTCTTTTGGAGTATATGGACAGGTAGTTTGAGAGTAAATTTCTTGTTCCAGTGAATCAAACCTATTCTTTTTTTCTGCTTTACGGGCTTGACTTCTTTCTTCCATTCCACATAGGCTAGCTTCCTTGCCTCCCTTTCTCAAAGGCTAAAGACATCACTGAAAAAAAAAAACTCATTTCACCTACCTACTCTTAAATAAGGACCCAAAATAAACTTTTTCATATATCAACTTGGTCATAGAAACCGTTTTTCTTATTGAAGGGAATGATTTCCTTTACAGTGATTTCAGAAACCACTATCTAGCTCGTACATTCAAAAAAGGTGAAAGGCATTATCAACTCAACAGTCAAAAGAAAGAAGAGGAAATAGATATAGGAAGGTCCAAGGCCTACTCTCTTCCTGCTTTAGAGTTTTTAGAAAGGTGGGTCAGGAATAGAGGGACTTGGCTTGTCTTGCCGGTAATAAGATTATTTTCCAGTCGTAGAATAAGATCGTTTGCTCTTCCTTATCAGGAATGAAAGAGAGAGAGGAACTGACATGACCTTATTTTATCACATTATAGAATAATGTAAACCATCTTTTTGAAGGAGATAGTTTGTTGAGATGTTGGTTTGCCATTCATCACGTTAGAGCTACTTTTTTTTTAACTAGAATAGGATAGTTCTTTCTTATTGACTGAAGCGTAAATATATCCCCTTCCAATGAATAAATGATGAACCACAGTCTTTCTTTGAAGAAGACAATCAAATTCGAAAAGAACCCATTTCTTCCCGAAAATAACCTAATTCACTAGATGTAAAAGAACCTTCCAAAAGAGTTGGTGAGGAACCCTCTTTCCCACTTCCCCACCTCCCCTATATCGTGGGGTCCTCGCCTTCGCGTCGTGCTTTGGCTACTCTCTTCTTTCGGGAGCAGATAGGGCTACTGCCCAACCCTATCCAATTCCCCCAATCAACCAACAGTTCTTTTTCATTGGAACTCTATTTGTATAAAGCCCTCTTTCTTGAGAAAAGAAAGCCTCCCAAGCAGAGGATGGGCTCCCCCCCTGGAACTGCGCGGTCGAAGTTGCCAACTAAATCCAATTCCTTTTAAATATCTGTAAAGGATTCTATTCTAAATCTAAAGGGATTTTCTTATTCCTTAAAAATGGGTACAAGGATCTCATCGTCGAAGCCGGCATATTTCCTATTAGGGAACTAGACTTCCAACTCGCGATCCAAGTCATCCAAAAATATATTCAAAAATTCAGAGGCTATGAAGACAACGGGAGGAATTCCTGTCTTTATGGACCAGTCTTTCCCCCAACCATCTAAAATTGGTAGATCAAAAAAATTAAGATATTCATTTCTTAAGAAACTCATCCATCCTTACCTTAATAACCGATTTCACTTTGTATAAAAGTCGAGAACGAGAGAATGTGGTTATAGATTCGGATAAATCAATTCTAAGAAGAGTATCTACTTTTTTCCAACCGTATCAAAATAATGAGAAAGTTCTCTATCCTCACGGGAAGAACTAAAACAATTATTTGAAAAAATGAAGATTGTCCGAATGCTTTCATTAATATACCACCAAGCGTACCAATAAAAAATTCATCAGCGAGTTCGAGTTCAAGCGAAAGCAAGGGCACATTAAAACCAGGATGGTAACAGTTCTGTTCTCTCAAAATGCGAAATTTTGAACTTCCGTTTAAAAGGGCGTTTTGAATGGCCAGAATATCGACTTCTGTGATGGGAAAGTCGCTTTGTCGTTTTTGATAAAAAGCATAAACCTCATTTTTTTTAATGAGATGTTGAATCGAACAAGGCATATCGTAACTTCTTTGCATGTCGTTTCCACCCTTTTTTTTTAGGAAAAAAGATCATAGCATAGCGCAAGTATGATCTTCACATATGAACCGGCCGGAATCGAACCGACATTTTGTTCTAGGTCCAACCTCAGCTCCGATAAAAAGAAATATACACTTTCTTTATGAAAATACAAGCGAAAGGAGGATGCCCTTTGAAAAGGACTTGATTAAAGTGGATTCTGGAATGGGTGCGTCCTCTCAGCTCTAACTTTTCGCTATATCAATCAAAGAGATTGAATTCATTGATTGATTAATTTCGAAAGATAGGACTTAGGAGATATATTCTATTAAGTGCTTTCTTTCCGGGTCGTAAGTTATCTAATGAAAGCTAATGAAGTCTAACGAAAGCCAGGGACTGAGCCATCTGACCGGATAACATGGTAGCTCATGCCACCGTCAGAAAGGTTGGAAGAGAGAGTGATTCGATCCGCCTGGGAGGCACCTTGTCGATTCCCCCCGTGCAGGTTTCCATCCTGAGGAAATCGGCGGCTAAAAGATAAGATAGAAGACCAAGCAAGATCCCCTTCTACTACTGGCCAGGGGACCACTCATCAACCAGAGAAAGCACGAACCAGATCACTTGCAAGCCTATTACTAAATTCATCCTAGTGAAAGGATCAAAAGAAATAAACCGCGGAAATGGAAAGTACAAGGCAAGAGGCAACTCACGTGTGTTAAGCATATAGGACCACCAAAGCAACCAACAAGCAAACGTACAAAATAGGACATACGCAACTTGTTGAAAACAAACCAAAAGTCCCTTCTTGTAGAACGATAGATCCGGCAAGATTTTCCTCTCGGTGGTCATGCCCGGATAGCCCATTTAGATCCCGGGAGACAGACAGGGACTGACAGAAGAATGGTTTAAGGTAACTTAAGCATCTCCTCGAAGGCCATCCTTTCAAGGTAGATGTAAAAAGAGCGGTTCTTCCATCACCTACGGAATTTGGTCCGCGCCCGGGTAGACGTTTCATGACCGCCATGCTGGACCCTTCATGTAGAGCGGCTTCTTAGGTTGGAAGCCCAGTGACAGCTAGCAATAAAAAAAGAACGACGATATATAGTTAAAGCAAAGCACAAAACATAACAAAAAAAATATAGAGTGAACCCTATCTAAGCTATATCAACATAGCCAACTAGAAAACTCATCCGCTTGTCAATTAATTCTTGGTGTAATACTCACTCGTAAATGATTGGTGTCAGAATTTTTCACTGATCAGATGTGATCGGTCTCATCCGTGTAAGAATTAGGAATTCCTCTTCCAACTTGTCCCGGAATGGGCGTTATGGCAAAGAATAAGAAGAAAACTAAAGGAGAAATTTGTCCAATAGTAACAAATGGTGCCTCCACAGGTTGACATCCGATCCAACCTAGTAGTAAGCAATCCGCCAAAAGCAACCAAAATATTCCTTGGTGAATAGGGCGAAAACTTGAACTACGCACATACATACTTTTAAAAAAAGGTAAAGCCAACAGACATATAAAAACAGGTGCTATTGCGGCTACACCTCCCGATTTGTCAGGTATACTACGAAGAATGGCATGGATCGGTAGGAAATACCATTCCGGCACAATATGAGGCGGGGTGGGCATCGGATTAGCAGGTATATAATTGTCGGGATGCCCCAAAACATTAGGAGCATAAAAAATCCAAATGGAAGAAAAGATAGCAAAAGCTACCCAACCTACTAGATCCTTTACATAAAAATAAGGGTAAAAAGAAATTTTATCCATCTCTGAATGTACACCCAATGGATTATTTGATCCATATTGATGCAATGCGGCCAGATGAAGAAGACTGGCGCCTACTAAAATAAAGGGGAGTAAATGATGAAGACTAAAAAAACGATTTAAGGTGGCATTGTCCACGGAGAAACCGCCCCAAAGCCAAGTAACTATGGTATCCCCTACTACAGGTATGGCGCTAGCTAAGCTTGTAATTACTGTAGCTCCCCAAAAGCTCATCTGACCCCAAGGTAGTACGTATCCTGTAAAAGCTGTCACAATCATTAATAGGAAGATTACAACTCCGAGACACCGAACAAATTCCCTAGGACTGCTATAACTCGCATGATATAGACCGCGAAAAATATGAATGTGAACCACAATGAGAAACATACTTGCCCCATTAGCATGCATATAACGGAGCAACCAACCCCCTTCAACATCTCTCATAATGTGTTCTACGCTGTTGAAAGCTAGATCCACATGAGGTGTGTGATGCATAGCTAAAAAAACGCCAGTTACTATCTGAATGACTAAACAAATACCAGCTAACGGACCGAACCCCCACCAATAACTAAGATTGCTCGGGGTTGGATAATCTATCAAATGCTGATTAAGTGTGGAGGATATTGGTTGTTTAAGAAGAGAGAATCGTTGGTTCCTTATAGTCATTTATCTTTGCTATCGTGACAACTCTAGTTCCCCCGCCTTTTAGCGTTCTGGGGCCCTACTTACTAAAAAAAAAATTATATATATATTTTATGGAAGATTATTCTTTCCTCTTCGGTGAAAGAGGGCAAGGGTGTGTGGGAGAAAGAATTCTAAAAAAAAGGAGAGAAGATTTCGTCCACCAAGCGGGAGAGAGTGCGACCCCTAAGCAATTGGAGGTTCTCGCCGGGGTCCATATCATCTAAATACTTTTTCTGTTCCATTAGCATAGCTAAATTTTAATAGGATGACTCAGCGTCAGGAAAAGTAAGCCCCCCTTGCCTTGATTTAATTTGGCTTCGCTGCGCCCTGAATCAATCAATAAGCTTTTTGATTTAATCCATCCCATTTCATTTGGGCGAGAGGGAGGCTGTGAGTCACCTGGGCTACGGATTTGTCGGTTGATTGATTCTCGGAATCA